TTCTGAATGTACTCGAAAAAAGAACTCGGTTGTGTAATGATAAGACTAAAAAAGAATATTTACCCCAAATATATGATCCTTTCGTAAATGGACCCTATCGTGGACGAATCAAAAAATTGTTTTCACTTTCAATTAAAAAGGAAATTTCTCGAAAAAATTATATAGAAAAGTTTTTGATAAATAAGATTCATAGTATCCTTCTTATTATTAATCGCCTAGAATTTGAACAGAAACCAAATTCATTTGATATAAAAGCATCCGCAAAGCAAATGGATTATTTATTGAACTTAATCAATGAATTTGCTGTAAAATCAGCATCACGTTTAAATTTTAAAAGACCTTTTTTAGTTCCTGAACATGAACAAGTAAGAATTGATTCAGAAGATAGAATCAAAATTTTAAAATTTTTATTTGATGCAGATATAACTCTTCCAAACGAGAAAACGATAAAAAAAAAATCTATTGCACTAAAAGAAATACATAAAAAAATCTCTCGATGGTCATACAAATTAATTAATGATTTGGAACAACAGGAAGGAGAAAACGAGGAGAGTGGGGTAGATAATCATCAGATTCGCTCAAGAAAAGCAAAACGTGTAGTTATTTTTACTGATAACCAAGAGAATACTGATACTTATAGTAATACCCAAGAACCTAATAATACTGATCAAACAGACGAAGTGGCTTTGATACGTTATTCACAACAATCAGATTTTCGTCGAGACCTAATCAAAGGCTCTGTGCGTGCTCAAAGACGTAAAATAGTTACTTGGAAATTCTTTGAAGCAGACGTGCATTCCCCCCTCTTTTTGGACCGAATAGACAAATCCCCCTTTTTTTCTTTTGATATTTCCGAACGTATAAACCTAATTTTTAGAAATGGTATGTGGACAAACACAGAACTCAAAATTTCGGATTCTAAAGATAAAACCACAGAAGAAAGTGAGAAAAAAAAGGAAGAAGATAAAAAAGAAGAAGCCAAAAGAAAGGAAAAAGTACGTATAGAAATAGCGGAAGCCTGGGATAGTATTTTACTTGCTCAAGTAATAAGAGGGTTTTTATTAGTAACCCAATCGATTCTTAGAAAATATATTATATTGCCTTCATTGATAATAGTTAAAAATATCGCCCGTATGCTATTATTTCAATTTCCCGAATGGTCCGAAGATTTTAAGGATTGGAATCGAGAAATGTATGTTAAATGCACCTATAATGGCGTTCAATTATCAGAAAAAGAATTTCCAAAAAACTGGCTAACAGACGGTATTCAGATTAAGATCCTATTTCCTTTTCGTCTGAAACCTTGGCATAGATCGAACCCACGAGCCCCTTATAACGATCCAATGAAAAAGAAAGATTCAAAAAATGATTCTTGTTTTTTAACAATTTTTGGAATGGAAGCGGAATTCCCTTTTGATTCTCCCAGAAAACAACTTTCATTTTTTGAACCCATTTTTAAAGAACTCAAAAGAAAAATGAGAAAATTGAAAAAGAAATGCTTTCTAATTCTAAAAATTTTTAAAGAAAAAACAAAATTGTTTCTAAATGTTTCAAAAGAAATAAAAAAATGGGTCATTAAAAGGATTCTGTTTTTAAAAGAAATAAAAAAAGAACTATCAAAAATAAATCCAATTCTATTATTTGGATTGAGAAAAAGAAAAGTATATGAATTGAGTAAAACTAAAAAAGATTTGATAATAAGTAATCTGATGATTCATGAATCGTCCATTGAAACTATACCTCGGAATTGGACAAATTTTTCGTTGACAGAAAAAAAAATGCAGGATCTAACTGATAGAACAAACACGATCATAAATCAAATAGAAAAAATTACAAATGAAAAAAAGGGCGTATTTAGAATTCCGGATCGAAATATTCGTTTTAACAAAATAAGTGATGATAATAAAAGGTTGAAAGCCAAAAAAAATATTTGGCAGATATTAAAACGAAAAAATGCTCGACTAATACGCAAATCACATTATTTTTTAAAATTTTTCATTGAAAGGATATACATAGATATCTTTCTGTGGATCATTAATATTCCTAGGACCAATACACAACCATTTCTTGACTCAATAAAAAAAATTATTAATAAATACATTACCAATAATGAAACAAATCAAGAAAAAATGGATAAAAAAAATCAAAGTTTAATTCATTTTATTTCGACTATAAAAAAGGCACTATATAATAGTAATATTAGTAATAAAAATGCAAATACTTTTTGTGACTTATCCTACTTTTCACAAGCCTATGTATTTTACAAACTCTCACAAACCCAATTTCTTAATTTGGATTTTTATAAGTTAAAATCTGTCTTGCAATATAATGGAGCAGCTCCTTTTATTAAGAATGAAATAAGGAGTTATTTTGTTGGAACACAAGAACTTTTTCTTTCTCAATTAAGACATAAGAATCGTCAGAATTCTGGAATAAATCAATGGACAAATTGGTTAAGGAATCATTATCAATATGATATATCTCACATTAGATGGTCTAGACTAGTACCACAAAAATGGCGAAATAGATTCAATCACCACTGTATGAATAAAAATAAGGATTTAGGCAACTCATCTAAAAAAACGAAATTTATTCATTACGAAAAACTAAAAAATTTTGAAATGGCTTCATTACTGAATGAAAAAGAGAATTTTAAAAAACAATATAGATATGATCGGTTAGCATATAAATCTATTAATTCTGAAAATACGAAGTACTCGTCAATTTATGAATTGTCATTACACGTAAAAAATAACCAAGAAGTTTTTTCGAACTCCAACACAAATAAACTAAAATCTTTTTATATGATGGAAGGTATTCCTATTATCCCTATCAATAATGATCGAGTACAAGATGATATTACAGATATGGAGAAAAATCTGGATAGAAAATATTTTGATTGGAGAATTATCCATTTTTGTCTTAGAAAGAAAATCAATGTTCAAGCTTGGATCAATATTGATACTGACCCAAACAGTAATAAAAAATGTACTAAGGATAAACTTAATGATTATCAAATAATTGATAAAATGAATAAGCAAAATTTTTTTTATCTCACAATTCATCAAGATCAAGAAATCGATTTATCCAATCAACAAAAAATTTTGGATTGGATGGGAATGAATGAAGAAATATTAAATCGACCCATATCAAATCTTGAACGTTGGTTCTTCTCCGAATTTTTGATACTTTATAATTTGTATAAAACTAAACCGTGGGTTATACCAAAAAAATTACTTCTTTTAGATTCTAATATAAATGAAAACGTTACTGATATTGAAAACAAAAGTATTGCTGGAAATAAAAAAAAAGATCCTTTTCTATCCTCCAATGAAAAAAAATCTCTTGAATTAAAAAAACGAAATAAAGATCAAAAAGAATCAGCGGACCAAGCAAACCTTGAATCTGCTCTTTCAAACCAAGAAAAAGATGTTGAAGAAGATTATACAGGCTCGGAGATGAAAAAACATAAAAATAAAAAACAATACAAGAACAATACAAAAGCGGAGTTTGATTTCTTACTAAAAAGGTATTTTCATTTTCAATTGCGATGGGATGATATTTTAAATAAAAAAATAATCAATAACATCAAAGTATATTGTCTCCTGCTTAGACTGATAAATCCAAGAGAAATAACTATATCCTCTATTCAAAGAGGAGAAATGAGTCTTGATATTCTGATGATTCAGAAAAATTTAACTCTTACGGAATTCATCAAAAGAGGAATTTTGATTATTGAACCAATTCGTTTATCTATAAAAAATGATGGGCAATTTATTATGTATCAAACCATTGGTATTTCATTGGTTCATCAAAGTAAACACAAAATTAATCAAAAATACAGAGAAAAAACCCATATTGATAAGAATTCTGATGAAGTCATTACCAAATATAAAAAGATGACTGGAAATAGAGATAAAAATGATTATGATTTGTTTGTTCCTGAAAATCTTTTATCACCTAGACTTCGGAGAGAATTTAGAATTCTAATTTGTTTCAATTCTAGGAATAGAAATGATATGCATAAAAATTCAGCATTGGGGAATGGGAATAAGGTAAAGAGTCCAGTTTTGGATAAAAACAAAGGATATAAAAAGAAACTTATTAAATTAAAGTTATTTCTATGGCCCAATTATCGATTAGAAGATTTAGCTTGTATGAATCGGTATTGGTTTGATAGCAATAACGGCAGTCGTTTCGGTATGGTAAGGATACATATGTATCCGCGATTGAAAATTCATTAGAAAATTCATTAGAAAATTCATTACTAGTACATTTTTGCTATCTTTCCCATAAGGCAGCGGGTCTATGACGACAAAGAGGTGCACACATTCAGTGTCGTACATTCTATTCTGCTACATGATACTAATTCAATGACATATCAATTCGATCTAGAAATGAATCAATAAAATCGTCTGATTTTAGGACTAAGTTTTTATCGTTTTGGAGGATGGAAAACAACCATCCTTTTGTATACCTTTGTATACTGTATACCTTTTCAAATTTTGAAATTAAAATCGGATTGATTTAATTTGATTTAATAAAATTCGAAATTAGAGCGAAATTAAGATTATTCTCTATACCAAACTAAAACAAGTGACATTATTATTACTGATCAATAAAAATATCTATCAATCAAAATATCTTAAAATTTAAAAAAGAAGGGGGGTTCGTTTTATGGTAAAAAATTCATTCATCTCAGTTATTTCACAAGAAGAAAAAGAGGAAAACAGGGGTTCTGTTGAATTTCAAATATTTAGTTTCACCAATAGGATACGAAGACTTACTTCCCATTTACAATTACACAAAAAAGACTATTTATCTCAGAGAGGTCTACGTAAAATTCTGGGAAAACGCCAACGCTTGCTATCTTATTTGTCAAAGAAAAATAGAATAGGTTATAAAGAATTGATTAATCGGTTGGATATTCGTGAATCAAAAACTCGTTAATTTGAAGAAGCATTTTGAATTATTTGATTTATTAGATCTTGAATTTGAATGAACTTTTTTTCGTTTTCAGCAATTCAATTCATGAAAGAGTGAATTAAGGAAAAACCTATGAATATACCAGCTACAAGAAAAGACCTGATGGTAGTCAGTATGGGTCCCCACCATCCATCAATGCATGGTGTTCTTCGACTTATCATTACTCTAGATGGTGAAGATGTTATTGACTGTGAACCAATATTGGGTTATTTACACCGAGGGATGGAAAAAATTGCGGAAAACCGAACAATTATACAATATTTGCCTTATGTAACACGTTGGGATTATTTAGCTACTATGTTCACAGAAGCAATAACAGTAAATGGACCGGAACAGCTGGGAAATATTCAAGTACCTAAAAGAGCCAGCTATATCAGAATAATTATGTTGGAGTTGAGTCGTATAGCTTCTCATCTGTTATGGCTTGGCCCTTTTATGGCGGATATTGGTGCACAGACTCCTTTTTTCTATATTTTCAGAGAAAGAGAATTAGTATATGATCTATTCGAAGCTGCCACCGGTATGAGAATGATGCATAATTATTTTCGGATCGGAGGGGTGGCGGCTGATCTCCCTCATGGCTGGATAGATAAATGTTTGGATTTCTGCGATTATTTTTTAATAAGGGTTGCTGAATATCAACAACTTATTACACGCAATCCTATTTTTTTAGAAAGAGTCGAGGGGGTAGGCATTATTGGTCGAGAGGAAGTAATAAACTGGGGTTTATCAGGACCAATGCTGCGAGCGTCCGGAATACAATGGGACCTTCGTAAAGTTGATCAGTATGAGTGTTATGACGAATTTGATTGGGAAGTACAGTGGCAAAAAGAAGGGGATTCATTGGCTCGTTATCTAGTCCGAATTGGTGAAATGGTGGAATCTATAAAAATTATTCAACAGGCTCTCGAAGGAATTCCGGGGGGACCATATGAGAATTTAGAAATCCGATACTTTGATAGAGAAAGGAATCCAGAATGGAATGATTTTGAATATCGCTTTATTAGTAAAAAACCTTCTCCTACATTTGAATTGCCGAAACAAGAACTTTATGTGCGAGTCGAAGCTCCAAAAGGCGAATTGGGGATTTTTCTGATAGGGGATCGGAGTGGTTTTCCTTGGAGATGGAAAATTCGACCGCCGGGTTTTATCAATTTGCAAATTCTTCCTCAGTTAGTTAAAAGAATGAAATTGGCTGATATTATGACAATACTAGGTAGTATAGATATCATTATGGGAGAAGTTGATCGTTGAAATGATAATTGATACACTAGATACACTAGAAGTACAAGAGATCGATTCTTTTTCTAGATTGGAATTTTTAAAGGGGGTCTATGGAATTATATGGTTACTTATTCCTATTTTGACTCTTGTATTGGGAATCACAATAGGCGTACTGGTAATTGTATGGTTAGAAAGAGAAATATCCGCGGGAATACAACAACGTATTGGACCTGAATACGCCGGCCCTTTGGGAGTTCTTCAAGCTCTAGCAGATGGGACAAAACTCCTTTTCAAAGAAAATCTTTTTCCATCTAGAGGGGATACTCGTTTATTTAGTATCGGTCCATCCATAGCAGTTATATCCATTTTAGTAAGCTATTTAGTAGTTCCATTTGGATATCGCCTTGTTTTAGCGGATCTCAATATTGGTGTTTTTTTATGGATTGCCATTTCAAGTATTGCTCCCATTGGACTTCTTATGTCAGGATACGGGTCAAATAATAAATATTCCTTTTTAGGTGGTCTACGAGCTGCTGCTCAATCAATTAGTTATGAAATACCATTAACTTTATGTGTGTTATCAATATCTCTACGTGCGATTCGTTGATATATAGACATAAACCTTTCTCTATTCTTCCTTTGTAGGAAAAAGGTGGAATGAATTGAGTAGGGTTAGAGATCTTCATTTTTTTTTATTCATTATTCGGATTGAAAAATTCAATAAAATAGTTATATGAGTGAAAGAAAACAGCTTATATATATTATATATTCTAATATATATAATATATAAATTCGCAGTAAAAATATTGAGTCTCATTTTCCATGTATAAGAGTTAAAGAGTTAAGCGAAAATAAACATAAACATAAGAAATCGTTTACCCCAAGATTGGTTGATTAGTCATCCTGACTTGAAGCGGGCTCAAAAGATCCACCGTATTGATTTTTCACTATCATTTGTATGGATTAACATACATATATTATCATAACGGAGGGTTGAACAAAAACGAGTGGGTGGTTAGAAACACCAAGATATGTAACGGATTTGTAATGGAAATGGAAATTATGTAAATTATCCAAAAGGGCTTTTTTACATAATATACAAAGAACGAATACTAATTGGGGCTTAAAGTTGGTAGAAATTATTAAGAAGTACTCCCCAAGGCACGATTCCAATCCAGAGTATGCTCCTATCCACCGATGAAATACATAACTATTGGGAACGAAAAAATCCTTTATTTTGTAAGCCCTCTTTTTTTAAGAAATAGAACGAAGAATAGGAACGAAAAAAAAAAAAGAGAAAGAAACCCAATTCCAATAAAAAAAATATCTTTTTTATCCCTTTCCATATTCATATTCCATATTCATATTCCATATTCATATATATATAGAATATGTATCATAATTCATGAATTAATATGGAATTCTTTTTCGTAAGTAAAAACGACGGGTTAGTTATGTTAGTTATATTTCTACACGAAGTATTTTATTGAAGAATTAAGTTATTACTCAACAAAGAAGAATTGAAATTTTTTAAAGAAGGGGTGAGATCAATTCAGAAGTACTTTGTTTTTTTTTTTTTTTATTATTTTATTATTAATTTAGTTAATTATTAAAATAACAATTATATAAAACTAATAATTATAACAGACAGAATTCTATTGGTCTAATTTTGGACCGTACAATAAGGTTTGACCTTATCCATCCTACAAATGTATCAAGATAAAATAATACTTACCCGGTCCTTAGATTTATTTATGGCCTTCAAGGAGCCGTATGAGATGAAAATCTCATGTACGGTTCTGTAATAGCGATGGTAACAGTGATGGTATCACCGACTATGATTATCTAACAGTTCAAGTACAATTGATATAGTTGAGGCGCAATCGAAATATGGTTTTGGGGGGTGGAATTTATGGCGTCAGCCTATAGGGTTTATCATTTTTCTCATCTCTTCCCTAGCAGAATGTGAGAGATTACCTTTTGATTTACCAGAAGCAGAAGAAGAATTAGTAGCAGGTTATCAAACCGAATACTCGGGTATAAAATTTGGTTTATTTTATGTTGCTTCTTATCTAAACCTATTAGTTTCTTCATTATTTGTAACAGTTCTTTACTTGGGAGGCTGGAATATCGCTATTCCAGACATATATGTTTCTGAGTTTTTTGAAATAAATAAATTGGGCGGAGTCTTTGAAGCGACGATTGGTATCTTTATTACATTAACTAAAACTTATTTGTTCTTGTTCATTCCTATCACAACAAGATGGACTTTGCCGAGGCTAAGAATGGACCAACTATTAAATCTGGGATGGAAATTTCTTTTACCGATCTCTCTCGGTAATCTATTATTAACAACTTCTTCCCAACTCTTTTCGCTGTAAAGGAATATTCTATATTCACAATTTGTCTCAAACAAGAGAAATAAACAAACATAAAATTATTCATATATATTCACGATATGTTTTCTATGGTAACTGGGTTCATGAATTATGGTCAACAAACAGTACGGGCTGCAAGGTACATCGGTCAAGGTTTCATGATTACTTTATCTCACGCAAATCGTTTACCCGTAACTATTCAATATCCTTATGAAAAATTAATCACCGCGGAGCGTTTCCGTGGTCGAATTCATTTTGAATTTGATAAATGTATTGCTTGTGAAGTATGTGTTCGTGTATGTCCTATAGATCTACCCGTTGTTGATTGGAAATTGGAAACAGATATTCGAAAGAAACGATTACTAAATTACAGTATTGATTTCGGAATCTGTATATTTTGTGGTAATTGTGTTGAGTATTGTCCAACAAATTGTTTATCAATGACTGAAGAATATGAACTTTCTACTTATGATCGTCACGAATTAAATTATAATCAAATTGCTTTGGGTCGTTTACCAATGTCAGTAGTTGACGATTATACAATCCGAACAATTTTTAATTCACCTCAAATAAAAAATAAGTAAATCTCTTGATTCAAGAATAAATTCCAATTACTTTAACAATACTAAGGTTCGGTTTTGATTTATTTTAAAGGTTCTTTCGTTTTGTTTGATCAATAACTACAAATTCCAACTATTAATTGGTTGATAAGAAGCGAGTCTTAATTTTGATTGAAAATCTATTAATTAATATATCTGTGATATATTTCGAAATAAAAAATTTCGGATTAGACCTATTCCTTCAGATAAAGAATAAAATTAGCTCAATAATTGTACCTACATTTAGTCCCATCTCTTAGGATTTAATTAGGAATTTCTCAAAAATTATTAAAAAAAATTTCTGGTCGGGTCTCAATAAAGTCATGAAAAACATTTAGATTTATTTATCTCTTATTTTACATATAATGGATTTGCCTGGACCAATACATGACTTTCTTTTAGTCTTTCTGGGATTGGGTCTTATACTAGGAGGTATAGGTGTGGTATTATTTACCAACGCCATTTATTCTGCCTTTTCATTGGGGCTGGTTCTTGTTTGTATATCCTTATTCTATATTCTATTAAACTCCTATTTTGTAGCTGCTGCACAACTTCTTATTTACGTGGGAGCTATAAATGTTTTAATTGTATTTGCTGTGATGTTTATGAATGGTTCAGAAGATTACAAAGATTTTAATCTTTGGACTGTTGGGGATGGGATTACTTTGCCTGTTTGTACAAGTATTTTTGTTTTACTAATGATTACTATTACGGATACGTCATGGTATGGGATTATTTGGACTGCAAGATCAAACCAGATTATAGAGCAAGATTTGATAAGTAATAGTCAACAAATTGGAATTCATTTATCAACAGATTTTTTTCTTCCATTTGAATTCATTTCGATAATTCTTTTAGTCGCTTTAATAGGCGCAATTGCCGTAGCGCGCCAGTAATAAATCTCTAGAATTTCCAACAGTAATCAAAATTCAACTTTGTTCTGTGTTATTACATTTTTTTATCTTCCCTTTTTTAATTGGTATTTTAAAATTGGTAAAATTGGTTATGTCTAAAAGTAAAAATAAAAACTCTTTTATTTAATCTATTACTAATACAATATATTTCTTTGTTCCGCACTTTATATTCTAGTCAATTGAATCTGTTGAATTGTTGTTCAGTTCATATTGAAATGAATCAAAATTGATAAGGAGTTAGTCAATGATGCTCGAGCATGTACTTGTTTTGAGTGCCTACTTATTTTCTATCGGTATCTATGGATTGATCACAAGCCGAAATATGGTTAGAGCCCTTATGTGTCTTGAACTTATACTGAATGCGGTTAATATAAATTTCGTAACATTTTCTGATTTTTTTGATAGCCGGCAATTAAAAGGAAATATTTTCTCAATTTTTGTTATAGCTATTGCCGCCGCTGAAGCAGCTATTGGACTGGCCATTGTTTCGTCAATTTATCGTAACAGAAAATCAACTCGTATCAATCAATCGAATTTGTTGAATAAGTAGTATTAATCATAGAAATTACAATATTCATAAATTCCAATTAACATGACCATACATTAAATCTAATCCATATTTTAGAAAATGTAAGAAATCAAAGTATCTTGGTTCTATCGTACGAGTCGATCCAGAAGTATATTGCTTCAAAATTTCTGGTAAATTATTGATTCATCTAGTGTCTAAATATATGATTCATTTACAAGTTTACTAGATCGAAAATTTCTGACGTTTAAAAATTTATAGATCCAATGTCACATTCAGTAAAGATTTATGATACGTGTATAGGGTGTACTCAATGTGTGCGAGCCTGCCCAACTGATGTATTAGAAATGATACCTTGGGACGGATGTAAAGCTAAGCAAATCGCTTCTGCTCCAAGAACAGAGGACTGTGTCGGTTGTAAGAGATGTGAATCCGCCTGTCCAACGGATTTCTTGAGTGTTCGCGTTTATTTATGGCATGAAACAACTCGAAGTATGGGTCTAGCTTATTAATACGTTTCAGAAAACCCTACTCGAATACATTTGATTTTTTTACCTTTACCGACAAAAACCCGCGCTCAAAATATATTTATTTCGAGCACGGGTTTTTCTGGTCCAAGTTTATTTTGTTTTTACTATGAATAATTTTCCTTGGTTAACGCTAGTTGTAGTTTTGCCAATATCCGCGGGTTCCTTAATTTTCTTTCTTCCTCATAGAGGAAATAAGGTAATAAGGTGGTATACTATATGTATATGCATAGTGGAACTCCTTCTAACAACCTATGCATTTGGTTATCGTTTCCAATTGGATGATCCGTTAATGCAACTAACGGAAAATTATAAATGGATCAATTTTTTTGATTTTTACTGGAGATTAGGAATAGATGGAATTTCTATAGGACCCATTTTACTGACAGGCTTTATCACAACTTTAGCTACTTTAGCGGCTTGGCCCGTTACTCGAGATTCCCGACTATTCCATTTCCTAATGTTAGCAATGTATAGCGGTCAAATAGGACTATTTTCTTCTCAAGACCTTTTACTTTTTTTCATCATGTGGGAGTTAGAATTAATTCCCGTTTATCTACTTCTATCGATGTGGGGTGGAAAGAAACGTTTGTATTCAGCTACAAAATTTATTTTGTACACTGCTGGAGGTTCTGTTTTTTTATTAATAGGAGTTCTGGGTATTGGTTTATACGGCTCCAATGAACCGACATTAAATTTTGAAACATCAGCTAATCAATCGTATCCTGTAGCACTGGAAATAATATTTTATATTGGATTTCTTATTGCTTTTGCTGTCAAATCACCGATCATACCCCTACACACATGGTTACCAGACACCCATGGAGAGGCACATTATAGTACTTGTATGCTTTTAGCCGGAATCTTATTAAAAATGGGAGCGTATGGGTTGGTTCGGATCAATATGGAATTATTACCCCATGCCCATTCTATATTTTCTCCCTGGTTGATGATAGTAGGCACAATTCAAATTATCTATGCAGCTTTAACATCTCCTGGTCAGCGTAATTTAAAAAAAAGAATAGCCTATTCTTCTGTATCTCATATGGGTTTTATAATTATAGGAATTGGTTCTATAAGCGATACAGGGCTCAATGGGGCCATTTTACAAATAATTTCTCACGGATTTATTGGTGCTGCACTTTTTTTCTTGGCCGGAACGAGTTATGATAGAATACGACTTGTTTATCTCGACGAAATGGGCGGAATGGCTATCTCAATTCCAAAAATATTCACGACTTTCAGTATCTTATCAATGGCTTCGCTTGCATTACCGGGCATGAGCGGTTTTGTTGCCGAATTGGTAGTTTTTTTTGGAATACTTACTAGCCAAAAATATCTTTTAATAACAAAAATCTTAATTACTTTTGTAATGGCAATTGGAATGATATTAACTCCTATTTATTCATTATCTATGTTACGCCAGATATTCTATGGATACAAGCTTTTTAATGCCCCAAACGCTTATTTTTTTGATTCTGGACCGCGCGAGTTATTTATTTCGATTTCGATCCTTTTACCGGTAATAGGTATTGGTATTTATCCCGATTTCGTTTTCTCATTATCAGTTGACAAGGTCGAAGCTATTCTATCAAATTTTTTTTATAGATAGTTTTTGTCAAAAAACTAAAATAAAAAATACGATGATTTTAAAAATCGTTCATTGTACAAAAAAAGTCTTTTTCGGCTTTTAACTTTTAAGTAAGTTAAATAAAAAAATTGGAATTCTATTATAAACATATAACCAGATATTTTGACATTTTCGAGAACCATTTGAATCAAGTAATGGAAATGGAATGATTCAAATGGTTCTTGATGGTTTACATAAGGGTTTCATATCTATATGTATGCTGCGCTAGACTTCTGGTTGTCAAGTACTTTATTCAATTCAATTAGATGGTAATATAAATGAACCATAACTATGCAAGCCTATTCCTAATAGATTAACCCCAAAATAACATATCCAAATTATAAGAAAGCCCATTGAGGCCACAATTGCAGAATTTTCAGTTTCATAATTTTTATTTGTTCGAATATGTAAATAAATCGCAAATATGGTCCAAGTAATAAATGCCCAAGTCTCTTTTGGATCCCAATTCCAATAGGATCCCCATGCTTCATTAGCCCATACTGCTCCCGAAAGAATACCTATGGTTAAAAGGATAAATCCTAAACTAATAATACGATAACTCCATCGATCCAATTGTTGAATTAATTGATATCTGTAATAATTCTGATAAGAAATCAAAGAAGTGTTTTTTAACACATTGTTTCTTTCATTCACGTATTGAATCTCACCAAAGGAAAATGGCTCAGTTAATAAATTCTTGCTTTTACTAAAAATCCTTATGGATTTTCGAAATGTAATGACTAGAAGAGCTAGTGATAATAATGATCCACACAAAAGAGCTGCATAGCTCAACACCATCATACTTACGTGCATCATTAACCAATGCGATTGTAGAGCCGGGACTAATATTGCGGATTGATGCATTTCATTTAAAAGACCTGAAGTAGCGAAACCCTGGGTAAAAATAACACTTGGCGCCGTTATTGCGCTTAAATGGGTTTTATGTTTTTTAAAATACGGAATCATATGAATAATGGAAAAACCCCATGACAGAAAAATTAATGATTCATATAAATTGCTTAATGGTAAATGCCCAAAATAAATCCAACGAGTAACTAATAATCCTGTTATGCAGAAAAAAGTAGCTATGATGCCCTTTTCTGATGAATCATATAGTCCTACGATTTCATCGACAAATAAAGTTATCAAATGAATTGTAATTACAATTGAAATGATCGAAAAGGATATATGAGTTAATATACGCTCTAAAGTTGAAAATATCATAAAATTTATTAAAGGGGGGCCTCAATTATAGGAATTGAAATAGGGAATTGAATTCATTATAGGGCTTGCTCTTTTAGAAAAAGCCATGCCGCCACTCGGACTCGAACCGAGATGCTCTAGCACTGCTTCCTAAGAGCAGCGTGTCTACCGATTTCACCATAGCGGCTTATTCAAAATCATAATAACCTATTTTTATTCAATCGTCGAGATTGGGAGGGTTAATTTAATTCAATATTTTTTTAGGAAACATTCAAATTGATGACTAAAAATTTGTTTCAAAATTAGGCATTTAATCTAAACGTTTTCTTTAATAATATTAATTATTCTTATAATCTTATCTTTTGTTTATTAGTTATTTTTATTTTAGAGTATCCTTTTTTTAACTTAACTAACAACGGTATTTTTCATTTTATTTTGTAGTTTATTACTTTTTTATTACTTTACTTTATTTATGGTCTCCTGAAAATAAAACCGAACATTTGTAACGAGATAATTTTGCCATGGCTCGAACTAAAAAATAAATTGATTATCGAGTCAAGTCGATGGGGAAGGTGAGAATCCCCATCTTGAAAATGATAAAACATACCAAAACAAAAGTTGAAACCTTGTGCTTGCGTTTATTCCTTTTTTAAACAAAAGAATACCATTCATTTTTTGAATTCAGTAGACAACCGAATTCGAATTTCTACTAAAAAAAAAATAACAAAATGAATTCCATTTTATATTGTTATTGCTCAGGTTAAAACATTAGAGAATGGAATTCATTTTTATTAAAAAAAAATGAAATAGTAATATAGTAATTTAGATTATTATCTATTATTATTAGATTAATATTATTTATAGTCTTGATAACTTCTAAATTTTATAAAAAAATTATAACAAAAATTAGAATCATTTTTTTGAATTAGACCTATTCATATTATTTAGTCTATTGTTTGATTATTTATTTGTCACACAAAAAAAACTTTTTGAGTTACCGGTCGAAAGAGATTTCGCTAATGAAAAAGCTTTCAATGCTGCCCAATATCCTTTTTTTTTCCAAAGATTTTTACGAATACGTTTTTTTGAACTAGAGGTGCGCTTTTTTGGAACTGCCATTTTAAAATTATAATCGGTTCATCGGTTGGATGTGAAAGACATCTAGTGTTCAAAATCAATTGTTCTTTACTATATCTCTAGCTAGCTATTCTATAAATTGCACTCCCTTCATCATAAAAGGTGTTTGGAAAAATTGTTTAAAATATTACTAAGAACAATACGATCTACTATGCCAAATAGAATAGATTGAAGTTGATAAAATCAAAAATACAAACAAAAGGGGTTTGGGGTCTTTACTTTCTATTTTTGTCATGTTACATTCTTACATGTAATAAAATACATGGAAAGGTTTAAAAAATCAATTCCTCTTCTGCTTAATATTAATAAAAAAATTGGTCAAGTTCGAAGAAAGAGGACACTTAATTTTATTTAAATTTTTAAACTGGAATGGTCCTATGTAGTTAATTGATTAAAATATACAAAACACGTTCTAAAACTAAAATAAAAGCCATTTTTTTTTGCCCCTCCGTTTTTATTTTACATAAAAAAGTCTAGGATAGCAAAGCATTTCCTACAAATAGTTTTTATTGGAATCGAAGACAATCAATTAGTTCTAAAAAAATTCGTTAATGATTGGGAATAACTGAACCAAACTGCAATAAATAAGTTTTATGAGTCAAGTTATGGGCCCTATGATTCCTATTAACTACCTTTTTGGTGTCATTATTTAGCCTTGCTCTATAGATATAAATAAATTATTGTAATACGTAATAATTAGATCGAAATTACAATTTTTCGTTTTTATCTTCATAAAATTTCATATTAACAATTCAATATTAATAATAAATTTAATAATAAACTAATAATAAATTAAAGTACATATTTATTTTTCGCTCGTAACTTGTTTATATCATTTGACTAAACCTAATTCTTCATCGTCATTTGAAATATTTGAAGTAGTTTGGAAAGATTCCGAATAATTAAGGCTGGAAAATGAAATTATATTTAAGTTGTATTTTATATATCTTAATTTTTTTATTAATCGACCGCTTTCAAAAGAAAAGAAATAAGAACTGGTGAATCAGAAACAATTAATTAAGATCATTTTTTTATTTATTTTTATATGGAATATACATATCAATATTCATGGATCATACCGTTCATTCCACTTCCAGTTCCTATGTTAATAGGAGCAGGACTTCTACTTTTTCCAACGGCAACTAAAAATCTTCGCCGTATGTGGGCTTTTCCGAGTGTTTTATTATTAAGTATAGTTATGGTTTTTTCCGCCCATTTCTTTATTCAGCAACTAAATAACAATTCTGTCTATCAATATGTATGGTCTTGGACCATCAATAATGATTTTTCTTTAGAGTTCGGCTCCTTAATCGATCCACTTGCTTCTATTATGTCAATATTAATCACTAGTGTTGGGGTTATGGTTCTTATTTATAGTGATAATTATATGTCTCATGATCGAGGATACGTGAGATTTTTTGCTTATATGAGTTTTTTCAATACTTCAATGTTGGGATTAGTTACTAGTTCTAATTTAATACAAATTTATATTTTTTGGGAATTGGTTGGAATGTGTTCTTATCTATTAATAGGTTTTTGGTTCACCCGACCCAGTGCGGCGAATGCCTGTCAAAAAGCGTTTGTAACGAATCGTGTTGGGGATTTTGGGTTATTATTAGGAATTTTAGGTTTTTATTGGATAACAGGTAGTTTTGAATTTCGGGATTTGTTTAAAATATTCAATAATTTGGTTTATAATAATGAAGTTAATCCTTTATTTGTTACTTTCTGTGCTTTCCTATTATTTGCTGGCGCAGTTGCTAAATCTGCCCAATTTCCCCTTCATGTCTGGTTACCCGATGCCATGGAAGGGCCTACCCCTATTTCAGCTCTTATACATGCTGCTACCATGGTAGCAGCAGGAATTTTTCTTGTAGCTAGGCTTCTTCCTCTTTTCATAGTTATACCTTATATATTAAATATAATATCTTTGATAGGTATAATAACATTATTTTTAGGAGCTACTTTAGCTCTTGCTCAAAAAGATATTAAGAGAGGTTTAGCTTATTCTACAATGTCTCAATTGGGTTATATGATGTTAGCTTTAGGTATGGGTTCTTATCGAGCTGCTTTATTTCATTTGATTACTCATGCTTATTCGAAAGCATTGTTGTTTTTAGGATCTGGATCTATTATTCATTCGATGGAAGCTATTGTTGGATATTCTCCGGATAAAAGTCAGAATATGGTTCTTATGGGCGGTTTAAGAAAACATGTACCAATTACAAAAATTTCTTTTTTATTAGGTACACTTTCTCTTTGTGGTATTCCACCTCTTGCTTGTTTTTGGTCCAAAGATGAAATTCTTAATGATAGTTGGTTGTATTCACCTATTTTTGCAATAATAGCTTATTCTACGGCAGGATTAACCGCCTT